TCCCCATAGAGATATTGAATAAAACGAGCTATTTTTTGTACTACTAAGACTACTATAATCTTGAAAATGAATGCGCAAATACCCATCAAAGGTAAGTAAGTACATCCTAAACATATAAAATGCGGTTAATCCTGTTGTGAACCAAGCTATTAGTGCGAAAATTGGTGAGTACAACCAACTATCGTGAAGAATTTCATCTTTGGACCAAAAACAAGCAAGAGGCGGAATACCACAAAGAGAAAGCGTACCTAAAAAAAAAGTAGTTTTTGTAATTGGAACATATTTTGTTAAACCTCCCATAAGAACCATATTCTGACTTTTCTCTGGTGAATATCCAACAATAGGTTCCATTGAATGAATAATGGATCCGGATCCCAAAAATAATAAAGCTTTAGAATAGGCATGGGTGATCAAATGGAATAAAGCAGCTCGATAAGAACCTATACCTAGAGCTAACATAATATAACCCAATTGAGACATTGTAGAATAAGCTAAACTTCTTTTAATGTCTCTTTGGGCAAGAGCTAAAGTAGCTCCTAAAAGTACTGTTATTATACCTACTAAACAAATGAGATTCATTATGTAAGGTATAACTATGAAAAGAGGAAGAAGCCGAGCTACAAGAAAAATCCCTGCTGCTACCATAGTAGCAGCGTGTATAAGAGCCGAAATAGGAGTGGGGCCTTCCATGGCATCAGGTAACCATACGTGAAGGGGGAATTGTGCGGATTTAGCAACTGCACCGACAAATAATAAAAAGGCACATAAAGTAGCAAATAAAGAATTGACCCCATTATTATGAATCAAGGTATTCACTATTTGGAACAAATCGCGAAATTCGAAGCTACCAGTTATCCAATAAAATCCTAAGGTTCCTAATAATAAACCAAAATCTCCTATACGATTAGTTACAAAAGCTTTTTGACAAGCACTTGCTGCAATGGGTCGTGTGAACCAAAAGCCTATCAATAAATACGAACACATTCCCACTAGTTCCCAAAAAATATAAATTTGTATCAAATTGGAACTAGTAACTAATCCCAACATTGAAGCATTGGAAAAACTCATATGAGCAAAAAATCTCAAATATCCTTGGTCGTGAGACATATAATTGTCACTATAAATAAAAACCATGATTCCAACAGTAGTAATTAGTATTGACATAATAGAAGTAAGTGGATCGATCAAGTGTCCGAACTCTAATAAAAAATCATTATTGATGGTCCAAGACCATAGATATTGATAGGTCAAACTTCCATTTATTTGCTGAATAGACAGATTGGCCGAAAACCACATAGCTATACTTAGTAGTAAAACACTTAGGAAAGCCCACATACGACGAAGATCTTTTGTTGCTGTCGGAATAAGTAGAAGTCCAAATCCTATTGACATAGTAACTGGGAGCGGAAAAAGGGGTATTATCCATGCATATTTATATGTATATTCCATAAGAAAACAAATTGTTCTTTTTTCTTATAATTGTTTCCGATTCACCAATTCTGATCTATTTCGAAAAGAACAAAACAATAAGAAAAAAATATTAAAAAGATCAAATACAAAAATACAAATATGACTTTTTGTTCTCTCAAATATTTGAAATAAGAGTTGCAATTGGTTGGTCAAATATCAAATAATATTATCAAATAATTAGTCAAGTTTCTTACTTAGTTATTAATTAACTTCTAACTTCAAACTCTAGAAAAGAAAGATATTTTTGAAATAATATGACATCATATGAGATTTTGAATAATTGGATTTTCCCTTTACATTATATTCTAATTATGTAATATTATGTAATTTCTATTCTAGAATATTCTATATTATATATTTCTATATACTTTGTATACTTTTTAAATAGATTTTTATTCATAATATATTTTCTTCATTATTATAGTATATACTTATATACTATTTACTTTATTACTTTACTATTTTATTCTTTACTATTTTATTTTCCTATTTAGAGAAATTAGATAAATATTTTCTATTACTATTCTTAATATGAAATATTCATATTTGTAATATTGTATATATGACTCTTATATTATATCTTATATTCTATATGAAAATATATTAAATAATATTAAAATTACATTCCTTTTTTTTTGTATATTCTTTTTGTATATATTCCTTTCAAAAATAAAAATAAATATACAATACGTATGTAATTATTACATTATGCAAATATCAGAATGAAGATAGAAAATCGAAATCTATTTGTCTATTAAAATAGAATCGTTTTAGAATCTTTTTCTTTTATTATTGATTTTCTTTTTCTTTTATTCTTTTTTCTTCTATTTGTATGTTATGATATCTTTGAGGTAAATTTATGGAATTAAGTATTAAGTATAGGTAATGACTAATAAAAAGTAATTTATTTTGAACAATATATGTCTTTCACATACAACGATAAAAATGAGTCACCTACCTTTTGAATGGCAGTTCCAAAAAAACGTACTTCTATGTCAAAAAAGCATATTCGTAGAAATCTTTGGAAAAAAAAAGGATCTTTAGAGGCAGTAAAAGCTTTTTCTTTAGCTAAATCTGTTTCCACCGGACAATCAAAAAGTTTTTTTGTGCGACAAAAAAAAGTCTTGGAAAAATCTTAATTGACATGTTTCAAAGAACTTCCAAATTTCCATTTTTGAATTGGAAGACAAATGATTCAATTTTACTAATGTATTGTGTATTTTCTTTTTTTTTTTTTTCTCATTTTTTTATATTTTTTATAGTCTTTCTATATTTCTATTATCTTCTATTTTATTTATTTTATTCTATTTATTGAGATTTATATTGATTGATATTGAATTCGTGAGATGTTTTTTTATTTCCTATGAATTGTGCTTTTCGAAATAGAAAAGCACAATTACGATAGACAAGGAAGAATCTGAATATTTCATTATACTTTATACTAAGGTGTTGGGTCTCGAAATCGTTAGAAAAAAATGATGAATTTTAGACTCCGACTGAGAACGAAACTTGACTGTTTTGGATAAACAAGAGCTAGGTTTATAGTACGGAAAAGTTGATTATTAAAACTGAACTTACGAAGATACTAATTCAATATTATTGATATTGAACATTTCCATATGAATGGAAATGCATCTTTCTTCATTGTTTCCTAAACTCTATTGAATATCGACAATTCAACACGAATTTCCTATTCTTATTTAGGGTAAGCCGCCATGGTGAAATTGGTAGACACGCTGCTCTTAGGAAGCAGTGCTAGAGCATCTCGGTTCGAGTCCGAGTGGCGGCATAAATAATATATAAATATTATTTAATAATAAGAATATAGACACAATAGATCTAATAGAATATAAGATATTTAAAATATATTATTTTAGATTCTATTTAATCCCCTCCCCGATTTCAATTATTTAAAAGGGACTCTTCTTTATGATATTTGCCACCTTAGAACATATATTAACTCATATTTCCTTTTCGATCATCTCAATTGTGATTATAATTCATTTGATGAACTTATTAGTCTACGAAATTGAAGGATTACGTAATTCGTCAGAAAAAGGGATGATAGCTACTTTTTTCTCTATAACAGGGTTTTTAGTTATTCGTTGGATTTCTTCGGGACATTTTCCCTTAAGTAATTTATACGAATCATTAATCTTCCTTTCATGGAGTTTATCCATTATTCATATGATTCCGTATCTTGAGAATCATAAAAATGATTTAAGCGCAATAACTGCACCAAGTGCCATTTTTACTCAAGGTTTCGCCACGTCAGGTCTTTCAACTGAAATGCATCAACCCGCAATATTAGTACCTGCTCTACAATCTCAGTGGTTAATGATGCATGTCAGTATGATGCTATTGAGCTATGCAGCTCTTTTATGCGGATCATTATTATCAGTTGCTCTTATAGTGATTACATTTCAAAAGAGAATCGATTCTCTTTTGAAAAACAAGAATTTTTTCAGTTTAAGGAAGTCGTTTTTCTTTGGTGATATGGAATATTTGAACGAAAAAGGAAGTGTATTAAAAAAGACTTCTTTCCTCTCATTTCAAAATTTTTACAAATATCAATTAATTCAGCGTTTGGATTATTGGAGTTATCGTGTCATTAGTTTAGGGTTTACCTTTTTAACCATAGGTATTCTTTCTGGAGCAGTATGGGCTAATGAAGCATGGGGTTCTTATTGGAATTGGGACCCTAAGGAAACTTGGGCATTTATTACTTGGACCATATTTGCAATTTATTTACATACTAGAACAAATCAAAAATTGCAAGACCAAGGCACGAATTCGGCATTTGTAGCTTCTATAGGATTTCTCCTAATTTGGATATGCTATTTTGGGATCAATCTATTAGGAATCGGGTTCCATAGTTATGGTTCATTCCAATGAATATCTAATTAAATAAAATAAACTACACGAAGAATACATAAAAAAATCGTCTGATACACAATGAACATTTGTGCGAGTTTTTGAGAACCGTTTAAATAGAGGAATTATTCAAATGGTTCTCAAAAACTTTAGATGTATCTCATTACAATTCTAATTCACCCTTCCTTTTTTTCCATTGTACAACGAAGAATCGTGAAAATATGAAAGTCAAAGAATTCTAAGACTTTCTTTCCAATAAATGAAAATTATTTCATTTTCATTTATTATTGAATCTCAAAAAAGAATTAGTATCTATAAAAATAATTAGATAATAGAACTTGTACCTTGTCAACCGATAACGGGAGAACAAAATCAGGATAAATACCAATTCCTATTACAGGTAGAAAGATACAGATCGAAATAAATAGTTCTCGTGGTCCAGAATCAATCAAATTCGAGTTTGGAATATTGAATAGCTTGTATCCATAGAAAATCTGACGTAACATAGATAATAAAAAAATAGGAGTTAATATCATTCCAATTGCCATTACAAAAGTAATTAACATTTTTGGCATGAAAAGATATTTTGGGCTGGTAATTATTCCAAAAAAGACTAAGAATTCTGCAACAAAACCACTCATTCCTGGCAATGCAAGAGAAGCCATCGAGAAACTACTAAACATGGTAAATATCTTTGGCATTGGGATAGATATCCCCCCCATCTCTTCGAGATAAACAAAACGTATTCTATCACAACTTGTTCCTGCTAAGAAAAAAAGTGCAGCACCAATCAATCCATGAGAGAGTATTTGTAAAATGGCTCCATTAAGTCCCATGCCAGTTAGAGAACCAATTCCTATAATTATGAAACCCATGTGAGATACGGAAGAATAGGCAATACGTTTTTTTAAATTGCGTTGACCGAGAGAGGTTGAAGCTGCATAAATGATTTGTATTATTCCTACTATCACCAACCAGGGAGATAATCTAGAATGAGCGTTAGCTAATAATTCCATATTAATCCGAATCAATCCATATGCTCCCATCTTTAATAAGATTCCAGCTAAAAGCATACATGTACTGTAATGTGCTTCCCCGTGGGTATCTGGTAACCATGTATGTAGGGGTATCATCGGCGATTTGACAGCATAAGCAATAAGAAAACCAAAATAGAGTATTATTTCCAATGCTGCAGGATACGATTGATTAGCTAATTTTTCTAAATCTAATGTTGGTTCATTGGAACCATATAAACCCATACCTAGAACTCCTATTAAGAGAAAAATGGAACCTCCGGCAGTGCACAAAATAAACTTTGTAGCCGAGTACAGGCGTTTTTTTCCTCCCCACATGGATAAAAGTAAGTAAACAGGAATTAATTCTAATTCCCACATGATGAAAAAAAGTAAAAGGTCTCGAGAAGAAAATGATCCTATTTGGCCACTATACATTGCTAACATCAAGAAATAGAAAAATCGCGGATTTCGAGTAACTGGCCAAGCTGCTAAAGTAGCTAAAGTAGTGATAAATCCTGTCAGTAAAATGGGTCCTATGGAAAGTCCATCGGTTCCCAGTCTCCAGTGAAAATCAAAAAGATTGATCCATTGAAAATCCTCCTTCAATTGGGTTAATGGATCGTCCAATTGGAAATGATAACAAAATACATAGGTCATTAGAAGGAGCTCTAGGATACATATACATAGAGTATACCACCTATACACCTTATTTCCCCTATGAGGAAAAAAGACAATCGAAGAACCCGCAAATATGGGCAAAACAAGAAGTATTGTTAACCAAGGAAAATAACTCGTGATAAAGACAAGATAAAATTAGACCAGAAAACCCCGTGCTCGGGAGAAGAATAATATATTTTCTTTTCTCGAGTACGGGCTTTTATCGGTAAAGAGGAATCAAACGATTCAAGTGGAGTTTTTTGTCACATATCAATAAGAAAGACCCATGCTGCGAGTTGTTTCATGCCATAAATAAACACGGACACTCAAAAAATCCGTTGGACAAGCGGATTCACATCTCTTACAACCTACACAATCCTCGGTTCTTGGCGCAGAAGCAATTTGCTTAGCTTTACATCCGTCCCAAGGTATCATTTCCAATACATCCGTGGGGCAAGCTCGAACACATTGGGTACATCCTATACATGTATCATAAATCTTTACTGAATGTGACATTGGGTCTATAAATTCCAGTTTTGAACACAAAAGATTTTCGATCTGGTAAAATAAAATCATAAAATGAAATAAATAATCTATTTTCTATTGTAGACACCAGACGAATCAATGATTTATCAAAATTTGAAGAATCAATAGATTTTATAATCTGTTTATGAGAAAGGGCCAAGATACTTTGATTTCCATTTAAATAACCATGAAATATGAGTTTACGAATTCAATTCATGTTAATTTGACTATAACTATATTCTTATATTTCTATTAATATTAATATATATATATATAAGATCTTAATTTTTATTTAATTTAGATAATTTCTCTATTTTTGTCTTAATTTAATTCAATTTCGATTCAATTTCCTAGAATTTAAAATCGAAATTGAGAATTTAGTAGAATTCTAGGAATTCTAAGTAATCCTATTCATATAGAAAATATGAATTTTCATTCTATAAATCAAATAGAAATAATCTAAAATAGTCTAATTCTAACTAATTCTAATTTTCTAATTTAGAATTCATTTTCATATAATGCACTATTTATAATGTGCTATACTAATATATATATTCATATACATATATACATATAAATAATAAATAGATTAATCTAAATATAGAAAGATTCTAGTATTCTAGTATATAGAAATCGAAATATAATTAAGGATATGATGATATCTTATATATCAGATGAATACGTTTGTTATTAGGTTAGTGATAGAATAGGTTATTAACTCTAAATCATAAATCTATATGAAAAAAAGAAGAAAGAAAAGAAATAAGAAAATAATAGAATATTATATTCTATTGAATTCTAATTATATTATCTTATTATTCTCAATCTATTAGATTCTATTTAGAATATTCTAAAAGTCTTATGTTTTGATTTCTATGTGAAAATATAAGAATTATGACTAATTATTCAGTAAATTCGATTGATTGATACGAGTTGATTTTCTGTTACGATGGATCGACGAAACAATAGCTAGCCCAATAGCTGCTTCAGCAGCCGCAATGGCTATAACAAAGATTGAGAAAATTTCTCCTTTTAATTGCCGACTATCAAATATATCGGAAAATGTGACGAGATTTATATTCACCGAATTCAGTATAAGCTCAAGACACATAAGTGCTCTAACCATACTTCGGCTTGTGATAAGTCCGTAGATACCGATAGAAAATAAATAAACACTTATAAAAAGTACATGCTCTAACATCATTGATAAATTCCTCATCTATCTCGATTCATTTCAATATGAACAAAAATTAAACCGATTCAGTTGACTAGTAGAATAGAAGAATTACAGAACAAAAGAAGATATTCACAGTAGATTGAAATAAAATAGATTAAATCCATTTTCATTCTTTAATTCTAAAAAAGGAAGTTCTTATTTCTTATTATATTAGATTATTGACGAGCCATAGTAATTGCACCTATCAAAGAAACTAAAAGAATTATAGAAATGAGTTCAAAAGGAAGATAAAAATCTGTGGATAAATGAATCCCAATTTGTTGAACGTTACTCATTAAGTCCTGTTCTATAATCTGATTTGATCTTGTAGTCCGAAAAATCCCGTACCATGACGTATCTGGGATAGTAGTCATTAATGAAAAAAAAATACTTGTACAAACCAGTGAAGTGATCCTATCTCCAATGGTCCACAAATAGGAATCATTGGAATATTCCGAACCGTTCATGAACATCACAGCAAATATGATTAAGACATTTATGGCTCCCACATAAATAAGGAACTGTGCGGCAGCTACAAAATAGGAATTCAATGAAATATAGAATAAGGATATACAAACAAGAACCAATCCCAATGAAAAGGCAGAATCAATGGGATTGGTAAGTAATACTACTCCCAGACCTCCTAATATAAGAACTAATCCCAGAAATACTACAAGAATATCATGTATTGGTCCAGGTAAATCCATTATGAACTAAAAGATAAATAAATAAGTCGAAATATTTCATGACCTTACTAAGGGTCCAGGAAAGGAACTATTCTTTTATATGATACCTTACTAATTGAATGAAAAAAAATGAATATCATTCATTAGATAGATAAAATAAAGTTATTTGACTAATCCTACTTTATTCCAAACCAAATCTTAGTAATTGGTAATCGTTCTTGAACCAAGCAAGGGGTTTTTATTTTTTCATTTTATTTGTTGAATCCATAACTGTTTGAATTGTGTAATCTCCAATTATTGAAATGGGTAACCGACCTAAAGAAATTTGATTATAATTCAATTCGTGACGATCATAAGTGGAAAGCTCATATTCTTCAGTCATCGATAAACAGTTTGTTGGACAATACTCGACACAGTTACCGCAAAATATACAGACACCAAAATCAATACTATAATGAAGCAATTGTTTTTTCTTAATATCTTTTTCAAATTTCCAATCAACAATGGGAAGGTCTATTGGACATACGCGAACACATACTTCACAAGCAATACATTTATCAAATTCAAAGTGGATTCGACCACGAAAACGCTCTGATGTGATTGATTTTTCATAAGGATATTGAATAGTTACAGGTAAACGATTTGTATGGGATAAGGTAATTATGAAACTTTGTCCAATGTACCTTGCGGCTCGTATTGTTTGTTTGCCATAATTCATGAACCCAGTAACCATAGGTAACATATTATAGATATCCATGAATAAAATTTATGTTTCTTTCTCTTGGTTGATATAAGTTATGAATATAGAATATTCATTATTGTTTTCTCTTAATTTCTTATTTTTATTTATAGTTTATAGTGAAACGAGTTGAAAAGAGGTTGTCAATAATAGATTACCTAGAGAAATAGGTAAAAGAAATTTCCATCCAAGATTTAATAATTGATCCATTCTCATCCTAGGTAAAGTCCATCTTGTTGTGATAGGAATGAACAGAAACAAATAAGCTTTAGCTAATGTAATAAAGATACTAATTGCTATTACAAAGACTCTAAACATTTTATTTATTCCAAAGAGTTCAGTAAGAGATATGTACGGAATAGAAAAATTCCACCCACCTAAGTAAAGAACTGTTACAAATAATGAAGAAACTAATAGATTTAGGTAAGAAGCAAGATAAAAGAACCCGTATTTTATACCTGAATATTCGGTTTGATAACCTGCTACTAATTCCTCTTCTGCTTCTGGTAAATCAAAGGGTAATCTTTCACATTCTGCTAGAGAAGACATTAGGAAAACTAGAAATCCTATGGGCTGACGCCACAGATTCCATCCCCCAAAACCATATTTGGACTGTGCCTCAATTATATCAACTGTACTTGAACTGTTAGATAATTATAGTCGATGATAACATCACTGCTCCCATCGCTATTCCAAAACCGTACATGAAACCTAAGCTTCATACGGCTCCTCTATGGCCACAAAGAAATGTAAGGTAAGGACTGGTTCAGTATTATTGCTCTCCTTGGACCCTAGGTAAATACAATGTAAAGATAAATTGGAGGTTGGAGAGTCCTCAATTCGACCAATAAGATTCTGTCTGCTATAATAAGAAAAAGCACTTCCGAATTGATCTCATCCCTTATAATGATATGATAATGAAAATCATCAAAATTTATCTTTGTTCAGCAATAACTTAATCCTTCAATCAAATACTCGTTATATTCATAAATATAAAGAATTGGCATTAGTTAATGAATCATGATAAGAATTCCCATATGCATATGTATGAAGAAAGAAATATTTTCTTATTATTCCCGTTTTATTCTTTTTTATTCTATTATTGTATTGCATTCTATTTGTTTTGTTCCTGTTCTTCTTTTTGAAAACTAAAAAAAAGAAAATAAAGGATTAATTCGTTCTTGATAGTCATTTATTTAATAAGTGAATAGTAGCATACTCTAGATCGGAATCGTGGGGAAGTACTACTTGATCGTTTCTACCAACTTCAAGCCCTTATTATGATTCGTTTTATGCAAAGTTTTATGCGAAAATACCTTTTTTTGATACCTTACATTATTTCTATTACTCATCCTTTGCGTACTTTGGTGTTCCTAACTGCCCACTTCTTTTTGATTGATCCCCAGTATAGTAATAAATACAGTTGATCTTTTGCATCCGCTTCAAGATATGACGACTAATAAAATAATCTCAATCTTGGGGTAAACAACTTATGTTTACTTCAATTTTCTTCTTGTACCTAGGGAATGAGATTCTTATTGTTTTACTGCAAATTGAGGAGCAGTTTTGTTTCACTCATATAACTATCTGGTTTAATTCATCGAACTGAAATGTTTAATAAAAAAGATGAAGATATTCATTCAAGACATTCAATTTCTTTATCTTCACTTACTTTATACTTTATAAAGTAAGTATAAAGTTTCTAAATTAAATAAAGAAATTAATAGAAGAAAAAAAAAAGATTTTTTTTTCTTCTTTTATTTCATATTCATATTTACATATTGAATTATATTTATATTGTATTGTATTGAAATTTAAATTCATTTCTTTTCTCTTTTCTAGAAAAGAGATAAAAAAAAAAGTTCATGTTCCAACGAATCGCACGTAGAGATATTGCTAACACACATAGAGTTAATGGTATTTCATAACTAATCGATTGAGCTGCAGCTCGTAGACCGCCTGAAAAGGAATACTTATTATTTGATCCATATCCTGACATAAGAAGACCAATGGGGACAATACTTGAAAAGGAAATCCATAAAAAAACACCTATACTGAGATCCGCTAAAACAAGGTGATATCCAAAAGGAATTACTAAATAACTTAGTAGAATTGATATAAACCCTATAGAAGGTCCGACCCTAAATAAACGAATATTACCTCTAGATGGAAGAAGATCCTCCTTCAAAAGGAGTTTGGTCCCATCCGCTAAAGCTTGAAGAATTCCTAATGGGCCGGCATATTCAGGTCCAATACGTTGTTGTATTGCTGCAGATATTTTTCTTTCTAACCACACAATGACTAAAACCCCCATTGTGATTCCTAAGACAAGGGTTAAAATGGGGATAAAAATCCATATGAGTCCATAGACTTCTTTTAAGGATTCTAATCTAGAAAAAGAATTAATAGTTTGTACTTCTGTCGTATCAATTATCATTTCAACGATCAACTTCTCCCATAATGATATCTATACTACCTAGTATCGTCATGATATCAGCCAATTTCATTCTTTTAACTAGCTGGGGAAGAATTTGCAAATTGATGAAACCGGGTGGACGAATTTTCCATCTCCAGGGGAAAACGCTACTATCCCCTATTAAATAAATTCCTAATTCTCCTTTTGGGGCCTCTACCCTTACATAAAGTTCTTGTTTTAACAATTCAAAATTGGGTGAAAGTTTTTTAGTAATAAATCTATATTCAAAATTATTCCATTCGGAATTCTTTGTCCTATGAAAACGTCGGTTTTCTAAATTCTCATAAGGTCCTCCAGGAATTCCTTCTAGAGCCTGTTGAATGATTTTTATGGATTCTTGCATTTCACCGATTCTTACTAAATAACGAGCTAATGTATCGCCTTCTTTTTGCCATTTGACTTCCCAATCAAATTTATTGTAACACTCATAACGATCAACTTTACGAAGATCCCATTGGATCCCAGAAGCTCGTAACATTGGTCCTGATAAACCCCAATTTATTGTCTCCTCCCCACCAATAATGCCCACTCCTTCAACTCGTTCCAAAAAAATGGGATTTCGCGTAATGAGTTTTTGATACTCAACAACTTCTGTTAAAAAATAATCACAGAAATCAAAACATTTATCTATCCAGCCATAAGGTAAATCCGCAGCTACTCCTCCGATGCGGAAATAATTATGCATCATCCGCATACCTGTGGCGGCTTCGAATAGATCATATATTAATTCCCTCTCTCTTAAAATATAGAAAAAGGGAGTCTGTGCACCGATATCGGCCATAAAAGGGCCAAGCCATAACAAATGGGAGGCTATACGGCTCAGCTCCAGCATAATAACTCTGATATAACTGGCCCTTTTAGGCACTTGAACACTTTCCAATCGTTCTGGTGCATTTACTGTTATTGCTTCTGCGAACATAGTAGCTAAATAATCCCAACGTGTTACATAAGGCAAATATTGTATAATTGTTCGGTTCTCCGCTATTTTTTCCATCCCTCTGTGTAAATAGCCCAATATAGGTTCACAGTCAATAACATCTTCACCATCCAGAGTAACGATTAGCCGAAGAACACCATGCATTGATGGGTGGTGAGGACCCATATTGACTATTATGAAATTTTTTCTTGTAGCCGGTACAGTCATATTTTTTTTCCTTAATCCATTATTTCATGAATTTCTTAAAATGAAAAATAAAAAAAAAATAATAACTGAACTAATAAAAAAATAATGAAAAAAAAAAAAAAAGAACAAGGATAATAATAAGAAAATAATAAGAAACTCAAATAAGAAATTCAAATTTAATTAACGAGTTTTTGGTTCCCGAATATCTAACTGATCCATTAATTTCTTATAACGGACTTTGTTTTTATTTGACAAATAAGTCAATAATCGTTGACGTTTTCCCAGAATTCTTCGTAGACCCCTTTGCGATAAAAAATCTCTTTTGTGCAATTCTAAATGTGAAGTAAGTCTCCGTATCTTACTGGTGAAATGGAATACTTGAAATTCAACAGACCCACTATTTTCTTCTTTTTCTTCTTGTGTAATAACTGAGATGAATGAATTTTTGACCATAAATTAAGATTTCTATCTTTCTTTTCTGTGAATTTTACCGATCAGGAAAAATAATAATATTTATTATGCCAGTTATTTTCATCTAGTATACATCAAAATTGGATTTCATTCATATACTACTTTGTTTTTTCTTTATGTGGTTTATGTTTTGTATATTTGGATTAAATATACAAAACATATATGTATTCACGAAAGAGAACAATTTATTTTTACTTAAAAGGATTCCGCTCTTCCTAGTGAAATTTTATAAATCAGCATCATGTATTAGAATGTTATACAGTGTATATATTTTGGCTTTCATCTACCAAATATGTTACACGATATGTAGGAAATCTACTATAAATTTTTTCATTTTTCATTGGAATTGAATTCATTCTGAATTGTGAATACATATGTATTCTTGACATACTGAAACGACTGCTGTTATTGGTATCAAACCAATAGCGATTCATACAAGCTACATCTTCTAATCGATAATTGGGCCAAAGAAACAATTTGAATTTCATGAAATTTTTTCTATCTGTATTAATATGTTTGTCCTCATCCAAAAATTGTCCACAGTTTCTTATTTTGTTTTCATTGCAAAATCTTGGATTTCTATCCACAACATTTAAATTCCGGGAATTGAAACAAATTCGAATTCGAAATTCTCTACGACGTCTGGGAGATAGAATATTTTCAGGAACAAGTAAATCATAATGATTTTTGTCTCCACTCAAAAATATGTTGCTGCGTCCTGCAATGGATTTTTCAAACCCCCCTTTCTCAATATATCTTTTTTTTGTGTATTTTTCATTTGTTTGGTACCTCTTCTTATCGACCAATGAAATATCCATAGTTTGATATATAATAGATTTTCCGTCCCTTCGTATAGATAGACAAATTGGTTCAATAATAAATATTCCCTTTCTTATCAATTCTGCAAGAACTAGGTCCTTTTGAATTAGCATTTCATCTAGATTTATTTCATTTCTTTGAATCGAAGATATAGCAACATCATTTGGATTTATCAGTTTAAGTAAGAGACAATATATCCTGACATTTTTCATTATTTTTTGACTCAAGTGATCAGACCATCTTAGTTGAAAAAGTAAATATTTTTTAAAAAAGAAATCTAGTTCCATTTCATTCTTGCTATTATATTGTTCTTTTTTAATACCCTTTTTCATTTCTAATCTTGCGTAATCTTCTTCAACAGCTTTTTTATTTTTTTGTTTTAGTAGATTCGATACAAGATTTCCTTGGACCTGTTGTTCGTTTTCTTCCTGCTTGGAATTTCCTAATTCAAGATCTTTTTTTTTCTTAGATGATTTCTTTGGATTTATGTTAATGTTTTTACTTTTTTCATTTATAGAAAAATGAAAAAAGAGTGATTTGATTGGGATGATCCAAGGTTGAATCTTATATACATCAAAAAGTAGCACAAATTCTGGGAAGAACCAAGTTTCTAGATTGGATATAGTATCATGATTTGATGCGGTATCATATAACCTTTCTTTATTCATTCCCATGCAATCAAAAAAGAAATTGCATGGTTTGATCTCTTGATGAATTGTAGGATAAAAAAGATCTTTTTTTTCCATTTTTTTTAAATTATTAATTTCAGTCTTAGTATTTTTCTGAATCTTGATGCCAATATGTGCATTGGCCCAGATCTCAATATTTTTTCTAAAACAAAGATGAAGAATTCTACAATCAAAATATTTTCTATCCAAATTTGTATTCCTATCAATAAGATATCCTTTTTCTATATAATCATTACTAGGTATACTTACCAATACATAAAAAGATTCAGGTTTCGATGTATTGAAATGATATGGAATTTCTTGGGCCCCGTTTCTTTCTAATGTTGATCCAGAAATGTATAAATTAGGGAGGCTTATGTATTTATATGATAAAAGATCATATCTGTAATGTTTTTTCCATTTTTCTTTTTGACTCATAAATGAATTCGCTGCATAGTCATTTTTTTTCATGGAATCAATGAATTGGTATTTTTTATATAAACCCAATTTGATTGATTCCTTTTCCTTGTTTTGAATCATACGACGTTGATTTATTCTATTTCGCCATTCTTTAGGTACTAATCGAGAAATCTTTTTTTGAGATAAATCGTATTGATAATGACCTTTTAACCAGTTTTTCCATTCGTTCATTACATATGTATGAATTTTCTTATGTCTTGATTTGGAATTCAAGATTCCGTGTATCATACAATAGTCTTCGAGATTATCCTTAAAAAAAGGAGAGCTCCCTTGATATTGAAGCACAGGCCTCAATTGATACTTATTAAGTAATTGGTTTTGTGATATTTTGTAAAATACATATGCTTGGGACAGAGAAGATAAGTTCCAATAAGTATTGGGATTTTGATTGCTATTCTCAGTATTATCAGTATTTGAAAACGATTTTTTTAGAGTCAAAACAAAATTCATTGTATTTTGATTTGTTTCATCAATTCCTTCTTGTTCTTTATTTATTTCATTTCCTTCTTGTTCTTTATTTATTTCATTTCCTTCTTGTTCTTTATTTATTTCATTGTTGTAAATGGATTTATTAAAGATCTTTTTTGTTGATTCAAATAAAATTTGTGCATTGATCTTAGAAATGGTAATGGTACATAGCAAAATATCTATGTATATTTTTTCAATGAATGATTTGATAAAGTAGTGTGATTTACGCATTAATCGGATATTTTTCCTTTTTAATATTTTCCAAATATGTTTCTGTGATCCCGATCTTTTATTATCATAAATTAGAACTATTTCTTTTTTTTTCTTGTCTTTTGCAGTTCGTTCAATTTGATTCCTTATTTTGATTGTCTTATCAGAAAGATCTTTCATTCTTCTTTCTATTAATGAAGAATTTAACCAATTCATCGTTCGAATTAGAACGGACGATTCGCGAAGAATCTTATTATCCCTTTTTAAATCTTTTTTGTTTTCGTTCGGTTCATATACTTTTTCTTTCCTCAATTCAAATAAGAAAATTGGATTTACTTTCTCCAGTTTTTTCATTATTAGCTTGATAACTCGAACTATTTTGATGCCCCCTTTTGTTTTTTCTTTTCTAACTCTTAGAAAGGGTTTTCTTTTTTTATTGAAAATTTTTAGAACTTGTAAAAATGGATTTTTCACCTTTTTTTTTCTTTTTTGGAGTTCTTTATAAATAGGTTCAAAAAAAGAAGGTTGTTTTCGGGGAGAACCAAAGGGAATCTCTGCTTCCATTCCCCAGACTGTTAAAAAACAAAAATTTTTTTTTTTTTTCATTAGATCTCTATGATTAGATCGTGCCTTAGATTTTCTCCAAGGTTTTAGACAGAAAGGATATAGAATCTTTATCTGAATACCGTTTATTAACCAATCTTGGGGAAATTCTGTTTCTGAGAATTGAACACCATTAGAGGTGCATTTAATATGAATTTCTCTATACCATTCCTTAAAATCCTCGTCCCACTCGGTAGATTGAAAGAATAACATACGGAAAAGGTTTTTGGCTATTATTAATGAAGGCAATATAATGTATTTTCTAAGAAAAGATTGGGTTATTAATATCAAACTTCTTATTACTTGAGTAAGTAGAAGGTTCTCCCAAACTTCTGATACCTCTATCTGTTCATTTTTATATTTTTTTTCCTCTTTCTCGTTTTCTTCTTTTGTATCTTTTGTATCTTTATTTGAGATTCTTAATTCTGATTCTTGTTCTCTGCCCATCCAATTTTGAAAAATGAGATTCTTCATTTTTTTGCTATCAAAAGACGAAAAAAAAGATGTTTTGCCTAGACGATCCAAAAAAAGCGGGGAATGTGCATTTCCTTGAAAGAGGCCCCAAATAACTGTTTTACGTCTTTGAGCGCGCATGGATCCTTTGATTAGATTGCGACGAAAATCCGATTGTTGTAAGTAACGTATAACAGCCACCTCTTCCGTTTGATCATCATTTTGATCATTGTTACTAGGATTCTGAATACTAGAAAGAGAATTGATACTCTGATCATTATCGTGATAAATTATCACACGTTTGGCCCTTCTTGAATGAATCTCATTATCTTCTTCCTCCAATTCTTCTTCTTCTTCTTCCAAATTATCGGTTAATTTGTATGACCATCGAGAAACCTTTTTACTGATTTCTTCTATTCTAATTCCAATAGATTGATTTTTCATTGTTTTTTGATCTTTTGTATGTGTTGTAATTACATCAAATACAAATTGCAAATATTTTGCTTGACTTTCTGAATCAATTCCTTTTTCTTCTGTAGAATTCAA